TCACATCTAGACAAATAGAAGCAGGGAGACGAGCAATGACACGAAATGCACGCCGTGGTGGAAAAATATGGGTACGTATATTTCCAGACAAACCAGTTACAGTAAGACCTGCGGAAACACGTATGGGGTCGGGGAAAGGATCTCCCGAATATTGGGTAGCTGTTGTTAAACCAGGTAGAATACTTTATGAAATGGGCGGAGTAGCAGAAAATATAGCCAGAAAGGCTATTTCAATAGCGGCGTCAAAAATGCCTATACGAACTCAATTCATTATTTCGGGATAGAAATATAGAACCAAAGAAAAGGGGTCTTTGGAATAAAAAAAAATTGCAGGTTTCTTTTTTTGGACAAAGAATATTTCTTTTTTTTTCCTTCGCCCTTTTTTGCATTGAAAGAAGAGATTCAAAAATGATATGATTCAACCTCAGACCCATTTGAATGTAGCGGACAACAGCGGGGCCCGAGAATTGATGTGTATTCGAATCATAGGAGCTAGTAATCGCCGATATGCTCATATTGGTGACGTTATTGTTGCTGTGATCAAAGAAGCAATACCAAATATGCCTCTAGAAAGATCAGAAGTGATCAGAGCTGTAATTGTACGTACTTGTAAAGAACTCAAACGTGACAACGGTATGATAATACGATATGATGACAATGCTGCAGTTGTCATTGATCAAGAAGGAAATCCAAAAGGAACTCGAGTTTTTGGTGCGATCGCCCGAGAATTGAGACAGTTAAATTTTACTAAAATAGTTTCATTAGCCCCTGAGGTATTATAAGATAAGACTATGATATAGGGATATTTGAATGAAATAGATTAATTAGTAGATTGTGTCTCACGTATATACCTTTAATAATTCATAAATAAATACATGTTTATTATATCCAAATTTGGAGGCACCAATAATTTTAGTTCATCATGGGTAGGGACACTATTGCTGACATAATAACCTCGATACGAAATGCTGACATGAATAGAAAAGGGACAGTTCGAATAGCATCTACTAACATCACCGAAAACATTGTTAAAATACTTTTACGAGAAGGTTTTATCGAAAACGTGAGGAAACATCGGGAAAGCAATAAATATTTTTTGGTTTTAACCCTCCAACATAGAAGGAATAGGAAAGGACCATATAGAACTATTTTAAATTTAAAACGGATCAGTCGACCTGGTCTACGAATCTATTCTAACTATCAACGAATTCCTAGAATTTTAGGTGGGATGGGGATTGTAATTCTTTCTACTTCTCGAGGTATAATGACAGACCGAGAGGCTCGACTAGAAGGAATCGGCGGAGAAATTTTGTGTTATATATGGTAATCCTTCTAATATCCGAATTAGATCCGAAATTTCCTATTTGTGAAAAAAAAAAGAGAAAGGACGGGTTGTCTAATATCACTCCTCCTCCATTAGTTGATACTTCAAGGGGGTTTTACCTGGAATGAAAGAACAAAAATGGGTTCATGAAGGTTTAATTACTGAATCACTTCCCAATGGTATGTTCCGGGTTCGTTTAGATAATGAAGATCTGATTCTAGGTTATGTTTCAGGAAGGATCCGACGTAGTTTTATACGGATACTACCGGGAGATAGAGTCAAAATTGAAGTAAGTCGTTATGATTCCACCAGAGGGCGTATAATTTATAGACTCCGCAACAAGGATTCGACCGATTAGGCAGTTGTTTCAACTTCAACATTCCTTTCATGGGGATACAATTCGAAGTTCAAAATCTCAAGAAACTTATTTTCTTCCAAGAAATAGATTCGGAATTCAGTTAAGGTAAGGAATGACAAATATGAAAATAAGGGCCTCTGTTCGTAAAATTTGTGAAAAATGTCGACTGATCCGTCGGCGGGGACGAATTATAGTAATTTGTTCCAACCCGAGACATAAACAAAGACAAGGATAATCTTTCTAAAAGGGACTCTAAAGGACCCGATGTACAAATAAAAATAAAGGATCTGTTTTAACATGAAATGGATATATCCATATATCTCTGACTCATATTTATGAGATGATAAAATATGGCAAAACCTATACCAAGAATTGGTTCACGTAGGAATGGACGTATTGGTTCACGTAAGAGTGCACGTAGAATACCAAAGGGAGTTATTCATGTTCAAGCAAGTTTCAACAATACCATTGTGACTGTTACAGATGTCCGAGGTCGGGTGGTTTCTTGGTCCTCTGCCGGTACTTGTGGATTCAGGGGTACAAGAAGAGGGACACCATTTGCTGCTCAAACCGCAGCAGGAAATGCTATTCGTACAGTAGTGGATCAAGGTATGCAACGAGCAGAAGTTATGATAAAAGGTCCTGGTCTCGGAAGAGATGCAGCATTACGAGCTATTCGTAGAAGTGGTATACTCTTAAGTTTCGTACGGGATGTAACCCCTATGCCACATAATGGCTGTAGACCTCCTAAAAAAAGACGTGTGTAGAAATAAACATTGAAGAGATTTCAAGAGAAATAAACGATTCAATGATCTGAT